GATATACCTAATCTATATCTGCGTCTTCTCTCTTCTTTTATTGTCCTCCTGTCGTCAATTGACGTATGACTTAGGGCTCAATATAATTTCATATGGCTTAGGTGAATTTGAATAATTTGACCGGCCAAATAATATTTTGGTAAAGCAACTAAAATCCAATGCGAAGGAAAGGATCTTGGGGATCCAACCCAGCTTTGTGAATGATAGAGATAAAGATTCTATTATATGTGTTTATATTGCTTTTTTATTTCCTAAGGGTGGTTGGCCCTCGGGACCTAGTATTTCTGTTTCTAGTTTATTTCTGAATCAAGGTGGCCATAGGCCCCTATGGTCCAGTGGTTACGACCTCTCTCTTTCACGGAGAAAACGAGGGTTCAACTCCCTCTGGGGGTGTAACAACACTCAAGACTATAGGAAGACTATAGGAGTAGGAGTGGGATTATATCAAATGATCCCTGTTTGTCAAATCCTTCTATTAGTCTACTTAGAAGGACTTCATATTTTATATCATTTGATATTTATATTTATTTGTCAAGTCTGCCTGGGAGATGAAAGGAAGTTGATTATGGAACGTCTAAAATGAATTAGGCGTTGGGTCGATGCCCGAGTGGTTAATGGGGACGGACTGTAAATTCGTTGACAATATGTCTACGCTGGTTCAAATCCAGCTCGGCCCAACAATTTGGCAACCTACTATCAGATGGTAGAACCCTCTTGTTCTTAAGAAATACCTATCCAAATTTTCTGCTAGATCTCTTCTTATTTCCCTGGGATTGTAGTTCAATAGGCTAGAGCACCGCCCTGTCAAGGCGGACGTTACGGGTTCGAGCCCCGTCAGTCCCGACGGATCCAATAAGTACATCAATTCGCCTCTTTATTTTCTTCTTTATTTTCTGTGAAAGAAGGGGAGCATAATTGAATTCCGAAGGGGTTTCCCCTCTTTTTTTCAGGATTCTGTCGAAGAAAGAACAAACCCTAAACAAAAATGAAAATAACTAAAATAGTGAAGTTGATAGAATATTCCATTTTTCTCCCGCGACTCATTTTTCTCATACTTCTTTGTCTTCCAAAGAAAATTGGATCATTAAAATTTAGAACCTAATTCCTCTCTTTTTCCACTTCGCTTGTATTGTTTGTTGGGGTTTTGTAGTTAATGGAAACAGACGTGTGGTTAGATGATACTTCATTTGATGGTTCTACAAGGAAGACCTAAAAAGAAAGAAGAGAAAATAAGGAGAAATAAAGGAGTTTTTTATTGGTCCGGGAATCCAATCTTGGATTCGGTATGGATAAAAGATCTTCGTATGTTATACTATTCAATTCTCGACGACGAATTAATTTAATAGCTCAGATATTGTTATTCATGATATTGATCCGATTCAAGATCATCGATAGGTAATGCATTCATTGAATTGACAGGTGAAAGATTTATCATCTCTATGGGATTAAATCCCGAGTTATTGTGAAATAAAAAAACGATGAGATTATGGAAGTAAATATTCTTGCATTTATTGCTACTGCACTGTTCATTTTAGTTCCTACTGCTTTTCTACTTATAATTTACGTAAAAACAGTTAGTCAAAACAATTAATTACTTTAAATGAAACTTGACTTCTGAATTCTTATCAATAGTTGAAGAAATCAAATGAAAAGTATTCTATTTTTGCGTCTTAAATGAAATCAAGGGGCTATAATCCGCGGTATTCTACGAGATCCGAGAGTATGGTAAGTAAGAAATTTATTTCTTACTTACCATACTATCTAGTAGTGTTATGTTATAGTAGTGTATAAAGTTGTAAATAGAGTTGGTATACTCTATTATCTTCTATCTTCAATATATGTAGTTATTAATCCATATATAGAATTGACGTAGGACCCAATTCTATTTCTTTGATACATCTATTTATTCCGATGAATCTGAAATAATCGTTTTACTGTTATAGAATAAATTTCTCCACTAGAATCCAATGGAATTTCGAAATGAAGATATTTTTATTTCAAAATTATTTCAATTCAAATAAAAAATGCGTTACGGAACGATCTATAAAAGAATTGATAGCGTTTCATTCCTCAACTAAATTAGGAGTGCTTTTAAAGTCCACTTCTTCCCCATACTACGAGTGAAAGGGAAAATGTAAAGACTACCATTAAAGCAGCCCAAGCGAGACTTACTATATCCATGTGAATTATGTCCCTTATCTCTATGATAGAATTATTCCATTATTGCTCACTAATAATAGTAGAATGAATGGTCCAGAGTCAAAAAGGGATTCTGACCAAACACTATTGATGAACCAATCAAATAAACCCATTTCAAAAATTCCTATATGATTTCTAATGGGGAAAGACTAAACACAAGTAAAATACACAATGACACTACAAAGGAATGTTACTAATGGAATAGAACGTCCAGTAATAAAATAAGAGAGCCTTTTCCTTTTTTTCTTGCCCTTCAAAGTAAAAATAGATCAATTGCTATCTATTACATACTTTTATTTCCTATTTGATATTGATATTTGATATAATTCGTACCCCTTCGCGATTGTCTATCTGAAGGAGTTGATAGTATATTATACTCTTGACGAGGGGTTAAAAAAAATGATTTTTTTTTCACTTTTTCTTTTCTATAAAAAATCTATGCAATCTCAATCTAATAGTGATTGAATGCCTGAACACTTAGAGATTCTCACGAGTCTATATATGTTACAGTATAGAAATTCCCTAACTAGTAGTTGAATTATCCCCCGGCTATCCAATGTAATTCAAGACCCAATGAGTATACATTACATTAGCAGTAGAAGGGAATCGGAAAGTCTTGCTTCGACCTTTATAATCTTTTTATATTCAAAGATTTCCAATCTTTTACAAAATTACCAGAACAGATGTTTAGAATCAAACAAGTATCAACAGTCCCCTTATTCTGTTCTGCTGGGGAAAATTAGGTTTAGTTATATCAGCAGAGCAGAATAAGATATTTCTATTCATTTGTTGATGAGGCGGCACCCGGATTTGAACTGGGGAAAAAGGATTTGCAGTCCCCCGCCTTACCACTCGGCCATGCCGCCAAAACGATACACAACAGGATAAAAAATTACCGTTGGATTACTAAACTTTAGTTTATTGTACTTGCATCCCCTTTTTCATCCTTAAATATAAAAAAATTATAAAAGAAACCCTTTTTCCCCTTTTGATTGTGTTTTATTTACCCCTTTGATTTGATTGATTGTATAGTATCTCAAAACACACAATGCCGAAAAACTTCCACTCACTTTTCTATTTAAAAATCAAATTATATTTTGACTCAAAAAAGCTAAAATTTATGACAAAAAGGAACCATTAACTATTCGTTGACTTAGAATTCGTGAATTATTCTTAGATTTGAATATAAAATTTGGTTTGCCTAATGACATAAGAAAATACAAATGGATACATCCTTAATTGATTCTATTGATTCTTTTGAATCAAAAACCATTCTCCATTTCCATTATAACAAAAATTAGAAGTATATGTAAACCCCAGAACGGAAATTGTTACACAGATACCAAGTATTTAGAGTATGTTGCCTATAAATAAAGGGAATTCGTTGGAACAAAAAAAGGCCCGGCTGGGTATTGACCGGGCCAGGTCCAAAAGGCACCTCGAACAAAATAAAAGCAAGAAAGTCTTCTTTATTTATCTTTCTATTTGGATCTTTCGAGCATCTAAATGGAATTGCTAATTATATAATAACGATAAAGAATGTGAAAGAAATACTTTCTTTAATCCTTACTTGATGTGTAATGTAACATAGTAATTATCTTTTTCAATTGGGAGAGATGGCTGAGTGGACGAAAGCGGCGGATTGCTAATCCGTTGTACGAGTTATTCGTACCGAGGGTTCGAATCCCTCTCTTTCCGTTTCCGTTGATGACTTTCTATTTTTTTCTTTCAATTTTCGCAAACCCCCTTTTTATTTTTTCCTAGTTAAACGTGTGGAATAGCTAAAATAAAATTGAAAGAAAATTGTAAAATCAAGCAAGAAAAACTAAATTTTTATTTTATTCTTCACGTCCTGGATTACGTCCTGGATCATTGGATAGGAATCCAAAGATGAAGAGAGAAACAAAGAATATTACTACTGTGTAAACGAAAAGTTTGAGAGTAAGCATTACACAACCTCCAAGATCATTTTTTGAAAAAGAAAAACGAGAAAAGATAATAGATCCTCCATTTTTATATCACATATCCTATTTTGACACCAAGAAAAAAATTATAGAAATAGAAAAGAATGTTCAGAAATTCATACTGAAGTTGAAATGAAATTTCATTTCAATTTGTAATATAATAAGAGTCTTTAATTACCACAAATTACTTTCATACCCATAATTAGCTATTGTAAGGGACCCTAAGCTAATAAGGTATTTCACCATAAAAAGGATTAAAATCGGGAAATGCGGCGAGCCGGGTTTCTCGCGGCTATCCGATAATTTCACTGTTTGAATAGAAGGTTCATACTGTCAGACTTATTTGATCTTATCAATTGTTATAATTTTTATCGAATAAATCATGAATTTTCTAGGATAGTATTAAAGCTCTTATCGAAAACTTACAGCAGCTTGCCAAACAAAGGCTAAAAGAAAAAAGAACAGGGGTATGACTGGCATAACATCTACGATTGGATTCAAAAAAGCATAGGCTTCGGGCAATTTGGCGAAGAAAAGACTACTCGGATAAAGGGCAGAATTAAGACAGATCAAACTAAAGATATTAAGCATAACAGACATTTTTTTCGTCGAGATAATTGCATTTTGATTGAGTTATTGATATAAGGAAAAATAAAGAAAGTAGGGTAGACAAAAAAATCCTTCTTTTCTTTTTCCGTTCAATCAAAAATCCTCCAATTCTCAAAGGAGAATAGAAGAAATCATACTTTCATACAATATCTTAATTGAATTATATGTAATGATCAATAAATTCAGTTGAATTCTAGATATACACATGTCAAAATCCTAGCACGAATCTATAATAGATTCTATAAAGAATAAATATTTTCTATAGTCTATAGATAGTTTGGGCTGGAATTGACGAACACTTAATACCAATATTATTCTTTATTAGTATTAGTGTCCAATAAAAGTATAAATGGGGCGTAGCCAAGTGGTAAGGCAACGGGTTTTGATCCCGCTATTCGGAGGTTCGAATCCTTCCGTCCCAGAGCATATCCGTTGTATCTGAATACTTCTTTTTTGTTCAACAAGGTTCTGTTTAAAGGTCTAATATTGGATAGAATATTATTCCTCTTTCTTTTTTTAATTTTGAATGATTCTTTTCGGAATCATATCTAAGTTTTTCACAAACTGAACTAAATCTAGTTCAAATGACATGCAAATGCAAAAGTAACTGATAACTGAAACCTTTTCTGATTCAGATAAAGATAAGATGAGACATAGATCACAGTTCCAGAAAGATTACTTAATCTCAGGCTAAACAAAATATGAAAATACATATAAAACGAGGAAGTGCTTAGCTTATAGGTATGTATTGTTATCCTATTTCAGTCACAATAGTTTTTCTATTTTTGTTAAAAATAATTAGCATCCCTAAAATATTAAAATTGAAATATTTAACAATAATATTTCTTTTTTTTGTTCGATCTATTTAGCTTATTTGCTTTACATCATTGACAATTCCATTCGAAAATATTTTTCTTTCTTATGATAATAAAATGGAGTCTTTACTGCAAAACTTGATTCAAATAATGATGCAGAAGTAGGAAACTTTTTCAAGTAGCAAGATTTGTAATGATTCCTTATGGATTGAATCTTGGGGAAGTTGGAAATGGGTCAGTCTATCTTATTGAGTCACTAGGAAGAGTCAAATATAATTTATTTATTCCTGTGATTTCTGTTAGTTATGTTATTTCTATATTTAGATTAGATTTCTGGATATTTCTGTTAGATATTTTTTTGAGATCGATATTTATAGAAAAATGTTCCATTCATACAAAAAAAGCCGGGGTCTTGCTAATATTTCTTCAGAAAAATCTTTATTATCTATGTAGATAGATAAGAAAAAATATAAATGACTATGTCTATGTACCGAGCGAACCAATGACTATTCATGATTCCATAATTGAATCAATTCCATACTGGTTCCAAATTAGAGGAATGTTATGGTAAAACTTCGTTTAAAACGATGTGGTAGAAAGCAACGTGCGACTTGAAGGACACGATCCGGCGTGGATTCTTATTCTTACATCCACCATTTTATATAGGAATGAAAGTGCTCTTGGCTCGACGTCGTTTGTTCTATTCTACTAGAACCCCTCTTTTTTTATTGGGTTGTAATGTAAATAGTGCATGATGGAGCTCGGGTAGAAAGTATTTATTAATTTCTCAGGGGCAACGATCTAGGGTTAATGCCAATCAATAAATTGGAACAACTTCGTAAGTATATCTTCGATATAGAAATCGAAAGGATCTGATTCGAGCAAATTTTCAATTAAAAAAATTTTTGTTGGAAGGGCTAAAACTTTTTCGATCCACAGTGTATCGCGCACGAATCAACCGTATGATTCTTTGATAGAAAGAAATCACAAAAGAGGTATGTTGCTACCATTTTGAAAGGATTAAGAAGCACCGAAGTAATGTCTAAACCTAATGATTTAAAACAAAGATAAAGGATCCCAGAACAAGGAAACACCACTTCAATTGTCTCACCGATCCGAATAAAGAATAAAAATAGATTTTAAACGAGACAAAAAAGGGGGGGTTAAAGACCACTCAATAAAAAAATATCTTAAAGATTTTTCTTTAAGATATTTGAGAATTATTGAACTTGAGTTATGAGTACAAATGATTTTTTTCAGGAAGCTAAAAAAATGACTATGAGTTAAATTATAGACTCATTTATTTTACGGATTCCTTTTCTATTTATTCTAATTTTATCCATAGACAAAACTTCTAATCATTTTTTTCTCGAGCCGTACGAGGAGAAAACTTCCTATACGGTTCTAGGGGGGGTTCTTTTTCATCTACATCTATCCCGATGAGCCGTCTACCGAATCGTTGCAATTGATGTTCGATCCCGAAGAGAAGGAAGAGATCTTCGGAAAGTGGGTTTTTATGATCCGATCAAGAATCAAACTTATTTAAACGTTCCCGCGATTCTCTATTTCCTTGAAAAAGGCGCTCAGCCTACAGGAACTGTTCAGGATATTTTAAAAAAAGCAGAGGTTTTTAAGGAACTTTACCCTAATCAAACGAAATACAATTAATTAAATTAAGAAATTAAGGAAATAAAAACTAAGGGTAGGATAGGATAGTGATTTCTATATCATTTTGGATATCTTTTCTATACTATGTTTTTTTATTTCCTTCTTTTCTTGCTCTATTCATATCTATTTATCATTGTTTTTTTATAATATTTTGGAAAACCTTATTTGATTGATCCTCACAAAATAAAAAATTATGGCATTACCTGCAATCGCGTGGTTTTCATTCGAACTCTAATACCAAGTAA